GCTAATCAGTTAGTTCTTTCATTACCCCAAACATAGCAATATTAGCACTAATTGTACGTAAATGTAATTCATTGTTCAAACAACTATTCAGAGTTCCTAGAGCTCCTTGTAAAGCTTGTTGGAAAACCCGTTGCCGGACTTGATTAATCGCTCTTTCTTGTTCAAAAAGAATGGTTTCGTTTTTGTAATTTTCTAATTGTTCCAAAATTTGATAAGTTGAATTAATCAAATTCAACTTTTCTCGTTCTATCTCAGAGTATCCATTTACTCGAAACTGATCTGCCTCCATTTCGACTTTCCGTAAGCGGGCCTGGGCTTTTTCCAACTGTTCAACAGCCCCCCTTCGCAATTCTTCTGAATTGCGAATAGTATTCAAGATCTTCTGTTTTCGATTATCTAATAAATCACTTAATGAAAGTAGATTATCTTTCCATTCATTTTCATTTCAAAAAATCCATGATCCCTTCCCGAACCAAACATGAATCTTTCGATTCATTTGGCTCTCATGCTCAATTACTTAATTGAGAGAGAATTCATTCCCATACATATAGATATACTTTATATATTTTTCACGTAATGAGCCTATCCTCTCCCTCTTTTATCTATTCCTATTTCAAAATATTGATCTCTGCTCATATTTCACAATATTGAAACTGATCAATAATTAGAATCCAAGACTCAAATATTCGGAGGATTCTTCTGACAAAAATATATCAAATCAAATATATTTGTTTGTATAATATATAATTTAGAATTAATAGAAAATTTCTAATGTTTAATATTGTAATTGTCAGCAAAGTTGTTTCTTTTTTTTTTTTCAAATCCAAAGAATTCTTCTGACTTTATACATAGGTCATCAATTCGGCATTGTAAAAAAGGCTCAAATCATTTTATCGATATGAGTGTTTTATATCGAAAAAGATTCAAATTATTCGTTTTGATTTCTGTATTGTCTAAAAAAAATTCTTTATAAACTAAACATAAACATAGTAGTAGAAAGAGTACCATGCTGCATCTGAACTTCAAATAGTTTGGCTTTAACCATATTAAGGGTCCCAGATTATTGGTTAATAGAGAATCAGAGTCGATATACCAATGAATGAATCCCGAAATGCTATGGTTCTACAATATGATTTTTGAATTGATTCAGAAGTAATTCGCGGGATCATGCACTCTTTTCTTTCCTAGTTCTAACAAAAAAAGTGCAGCTGGGTGGATCCAGCCTATTCTTGAAATAAACAACTCGCACACACTCCCTTTCCAAAAAAGATCAATACACCAAGCACTACACTTAGATTTATTGGATTTGTTGCAAAAATATCGGTATTAAACCCGAAACTCCCGGCGGATGGCCAGTGACCCAAGGAAACGAAAGAATCGGTTACATTTTTCATATGATCTCCTATTTTCTTTTAGGTGGACTAAAAAAAAAAGAACTCTGTTTCTTTTTGTATTATATAATTTTCAATTCTTTTTTTTCTATTTTTCCTGTATATTTCTATATTGATTTTTTATTTATTTTAGTATTTATTTTATTAATTTAAATTTACCTATAAAGAATCAAAAATAGATTCTATTTCGATATAAATGTCTTTTTTTTTTTCAATTTTTAAAAAATTACCAAGAATAATGATAATTATTAGAATTATTGAAATACTCCTTAAATAAAAAAAAAAAGGCTTTCCTTTGAACTAAGAAAAAGGGGAAGGAAGAAGGCGAGTCGGTGCGGTAATTCCTCAAACGAATCCTTCCCATAGATTATTGTCCAACGAATAAATAATTGTAGGAGTGAAATCTTGATATACTTTGAAAAAGCAAGGGGTAAGTCTTAATCCATAAAAAAAATACAGAATTCTCATATTTATAGGACTAAACAAAGGGATTGGCAAATAAAAGGGCCAATGCTACAACCAGACCATAAATTGTTAAGGCTTCCATAAAAGCCAAACTAAGCAATAAAGTACCTCTTATTTTTCCCTCCGCCTCGGGCTGTCTTGCAATACCTTCTACAGCTTGTCCCGCAGCAGTGCCTTGACCAACCCCAGGCCCAATAGAAGCAAGTCCGACAGCTAACCCAGCAGCAATAACGGAAGCGGCAGAAATCAATGGATTCATAATAAATTCCTCGCACCAAAATAAATAAAAAGAAATAGTTAATGATACAATCATTCAATGAGTTTTGGCTTAATTATTCCGTCGCTAAGATTCAACCAGCTGAAGTAACTAAAAACTTCGAATTGAGAATTGAAGTAATAATATTCATTATTGAACTCTCAGAAAGAACTATTTCCATATCTCTTTTTGAGTTCCTATTCAAAGGATTTTTGTGAATGCATACATACACCCTTTATTGGTCCACTTCTGTTTTCCAAACGATTCATTATTTGAATTTTCCATTATTTGTCTTTCTTTATTTTATTTCATCTATTTATTGATTCAATTTCGAATCAAAGACGAAACAGAAGAACTCCTATTGGAATCCCTATCTAAATTCATAAGAGTCCAATGCGATAGATTAGATAGATCTTCAGTTCATATATAATATATAACCTGTTAATATCTAATATCACATATACGCATCTTTCTTCCATAATGGAAACCGACTACTCTACTCCTATCTTAGATTCAATCGGATTCTTAAATTTTAAAGGATGCGCAAGAGTTAGTGTATAGCCATTAACTTACATATACCTAATTCTAACCCTTTCCTAAAAAATAACATTTTTTGGAATCTCGTTTGTTGTAAATTCGTCTCTTCCTTTTTTTATCATTATCTCACATGGATCTAATTTAACTTAATGAATTCATTAGACCGAATCATTGCATAGAAATCAAAAATAACAAAGAGTATTTAATTGAGCTACGTTCATGCAATTTATTATTTATAAAAATTGGATTTTGGTCAATCATTTCATTGAATGAAATCGACTGAAATGGGAATCCATTCTATAGAACATCCTTTTTAAACTATTCTATTGATACTACAAAAATTCTTATTCAATATAGGACTCAAAATATTAAAATTGAATAAACAAAACAATTAATGTAAATAGAGCATTTTCATTGAAGGGAGATATGATATAAATAAATCAAAATGGACCAAATTCGGATTTTAGGAAAAAGATCTTTTCGATCTCTTTCCTTTTTTTTATTAGACTTAAAAATGCATTTACTAATAGCTGAATCTTTTTTGCTATTACGCTAGATCCTTTATTTGTATATTTATGTTGCCTAAGCATAAGCAAATTATCTTGTTGAGTTGCGCATGCATTGCTTGATTGGACGGCCTAAGTTACAAAAAAAAAAAAAAGACTAGACTATTTCAAAAACTCTTCAATGATGACCCTCCATGGATTCGCCTATATAAGCCGCAGCTAAAGTTGCAAAAATAAGAGCTTGAATCCCACTTGTAAATAATCCAAGGAACATCACAGGTATAGGAACAACTAAAGGTACTAAAGAAACAAGAACAAGAACTACTAATTCATCGGCTAATATATTCCCGAAAAGTCGAAAACTAAGTGATAAGGGTTTTGTGAAATCTTCTAAAATGTTAATGGGTAAAAGAATTGGAGTTGGTTGAATGTATTTACTAAAATACCTTAATCCTTTTTTTGAAATACCCGCATAGAAATATGCTACTGACGTGAGTAAAGCTAAAGCAACAGTAGTATTTATATCATTCGTGGGTGCGGCTAACTCTCCATGAGGTAATTCTATGATTTTCCAAGGTAAAAGAGCACCCGACCAATTAGAAACAAAAATAAATAGAAACATAGTTCCAATAAAAGGAACCCATGGACCATACTCTTCTCCAATCTGAGTTTTGGTCACGTCTCGAATGAATTCAAGAACATATTCGAAGAAATTTTGACCGTGAGTTGGAATAGTTTGTGGATTCCGAACAGCGAGAACGGCGGAACCTAATAAGATAGCAATTACAACCCAAGAAGTAATAAGTACTTGGGCATGGACTTGGAAACCCCCTATTTGCCAATAGAAATGCTGGCCGACTTCCACACTAGAGATATCATATAACCCCATTAGTGTGTTGATGGAACATGATATAACATTCATATTGTCCTCTGACAGAAATATAACTTTACTTAAAATAATAAAGAATTATTTTGATTCAACCCTTTCCTTTAAAACTTGACCACTCGACTTGCATATTTTGGATACCAACTAAACAAATCACACAATATTGACACAGTCTGTTTTTTATCTCTTTTGTGCGATTCGGGAATAATAACCGACTCCATAAATCTATGGAGTTCAAAACAAAAATACAATAATTTATTTATCTTATTATTAATTATTAATCATGGATTTCGTATATAGCTAGAACGACCCTCGCAAATTGCGAATACTAATTTGTTAAGAATTAATCGAATTGAAGCTAGAGCGTCATCATTTGCTGGAATCGAAATATCTGCGAGATCGGGATCACAATTTGTATCAATTAAACAAACTGTTGGAATTCCCAAAGTGATAAACTCCCGAAGAGCCGTATATTCTTCTTGCTGCTCAACTATAATTACAATATCAGGCAATTCCCTCATATATTGAATCCCGCCCAGATATGTTTGCAAACGAGATAATTGTCTCTTCAACATAGCTGCATCTCGTTTCGGAAGACGGTTTAGTCTCCCCATCTTTTGTTCCATTCTCAAGTCCCTGAGCTTATGAAGCCGTGTTTCTGTAGTGGACCAATTTGTTAACATACCACCAAGCCATTTTTTATTAACATAATGACACCGAGCCCTTATTGCAGCCCGCGCTACGGAATCAGCTGCTTTATTTTTGGTACCAACAATTAAAAATTGTTTTCCATTACTTGCTGCATCAAAAACTAAATCGCAAGCTTCTGATAAAAAACGAGCAGTTCTAGTGAGATTTGTAATATGAATACCTTTATGTTTTGCATAGATATAGGGCGTCATTCGAGGATTCCATTTCCTAGTACCATGACCAAAATGCACTCCTGCTTCCAGCATCTCTTCCAAATTTATGTTCCAATATCTTCTTGCCATTTCTCCTCACACTTCCTCTCTCTTTCTTTTTTTTTTATGAATAATAAAAGAGAAACGAGGCACCTTGAAATAAATAATTGTTCCGATGGAACCTTCTCTTCTACCGGAGATTGGTCGTTTATCGACGAGCCAAGCCATTACTTTCTATTCATAATTTTCTTTATTACATTAATTTATTAATTATTTGATTTATTAAGTTAACAAATCAAACATCAAACAAATAGTTAAAAGGACGAATCCGCTTTCTCGTTCTTATGCTAAGTTAAAAATCATTAAATCCTATAAAAGATCGATCTGATGTACCATATAAATTCTTTGAAATGCAAGAATCAAATAATTTTCTGTGGTGGAAGAAAATATCTCTCATTTCCATTTCCCCACGAAGAAATTCTTTTTTTTTTTTTTTTTCGAAAAGAATGTTGTTATGCTGCCTTGAAGAGGGTACTAATCCTTTGAATCCGGTTCCGGCGGGTATCATATTCCCTAGAACAACGTTCTCTTTCAGTCCTTTCATCCAATCAATACGGCCCCGAAGAGCGGCTTTTGCTAAAACTCGAGCAGTTTCTTGGAAACTTGCTTCGGATATAAAACTTTGAGTATTCAGGGATGCTCTTGTTATTCCCAATAAGATGGCTCGATAGCGGATCGCTTCTTCTAAAGCGCGTCCTGTTCGTTCCGCGCGTACCAATCCAATGAGTTCCCCCGGTAAAAAAATATTAGACATTCCATCTTCTGAAACCAAGACTTTTGATGTTATTTGACGCACAATAATTTCTATATGCCTATTATGGATCTGCACCCCCTGGGATCGATAAACCTTTTGTATCTTATTAACCAAAGAGATACGACTTTGCACTATAGTTAGTTCAGCACCAATCAAGAATCCCCAAGGAATTCCAAGAATTTTTATTATACGTTCGTTCCAACCCTCAACTCTCTTTTCTAGGTTCATCGATATTGAATCAATCGACCGCACTTCTAACACTTGTTCTACTTTTGGAAGACCCTGCGTTATATCACCAGATCTCGATTTTTCATATATAAATGTAACTAATGTATCTCCTTCGTAAAGGATTTCTCCATAATGCCCATGAACAGTTGCTCCCGGAGTAGCCAAATAAGGCTTGGCCGTTCTTATTACTATAGAATCACCGCGAACAATTAAAACTTGACCCGATTTTAGGTGGGGTCCCTTTTTGGATATACATACATTTTCACAACTAAACTGCCCAAGACTCATTATTGTGGACATTTCCTCACAATAATTATCATGATAATTATGATGAAGAAAATACCAATTCAAATTGACTGGATTCAAAACAATCTTACTACATGGGCTGAGATTATAAATTCTCCTATTTTCATCCATTAAATAATATTTTTGAAGTACTTGAAAAGTCTGTTTTAAATTGTCAAGCTGCAAATAGTTCGCTACCGAGGTCTGATTATGAGTTATAAAAGGGTAAAATGATGAATAAAAATCCGAAATTTGAAGGGCTGTTCCTAAAGGGCCTAACAAATTTCTAATTGGAATTAGCGGATATTTTTTAATTGATTCTTTTATCCCATTGTAATATTTTACATCGTTGAATAGACCCATGCAAAAATAATTAGATGATGACAAAATTAGAAAAGATTGGGATTCCTTATTTCTATTCAACAGCATACGAATAGTTCCGTGGTTTTGGATAAATGATTGCTGAATCCTTGCTTTGGAATGAGTGGAATAAAATGGATTTTTATTGATACGATCTGAACCATTATCATAGATCAATCCGGAACCTGACGGATCATTCCTTTTTCTGATATACAAAATATGTGATTTCACTAAGTCGATTCTTAAGAAATCTCGAAGCAGCCCTTTTGTACTTACTTCAACAAAGGAAGCGTGGGCCTCTTCGACGGAAGAACTTTTGTTGTCTTGGTCCCAATTCAAGACTAAACAAGTTCGAACTAGTTGAATACTTGTGTCATAGATTCTCCAAGTTGCTTTGCCATTTCCATAAAGGATATAGTTGACAACTCCAAGTTGCATATTATCCTTTTCTCGAAAGGGATACTGGGGGAAGAGTGTTGCCAAATTTAGACCGTCCGCTATTTCATATGTGCTTACGGGTCGAACCAAAACAAAATACTTTTTCTTGCTAGGTGTGATCCGTTGGACATAGATCCAATTTTTCAATTGTTTTGATTTCTTAGAATTTGTTTTTCCCGCTCCTGGTGGTATCAAGATACCACTGTGTCGAGATATTTTATCTTTTTCTCCAGGAAAATGGATACCTCCGGAAAAGATTTTAAGTTCAATCCTTTTTTTTTTTTTCTCCACTCGGACCAATCCGCCCATTTGGCTTCTTGTATTTAACGTGATTTGTGTATTTACTCCAATGAGACTATTGTTCCGTACCATTATAGAAGAGGATTCGGATAAAATATGTACTTCCTCGGGAATGAAAAAAAATCGATCTACTTTCATTTGGTATTTTTGCTTAAATTTTTTGACCCCGCCATATTCAATTACATTCTCTTTTTTGATGATTGAATGCGTCCCTACCGTCCCATATTTAGTAATTCCTGAATTGTTTCTTCTGTATTGAGGATCGTCGAAAAAAGCAAGAATACTCTTTCTACGGAAAATACCATTTATGGGTATTTCAATCGAGATACCTGAACCGGGATGTGGGATTAATTCTTTCTCTTGTTCTTGAATCGATTGGACTGGAATAAGAAATCTATTTCTTCGCCTCTTTGCCAATAAATACGAATTCTCTCGGAGAATAGTGGAATATATGAAATGATAATGCCCAGTCCCTACGATTCGATTTAATTTTGAATAATCAAAAATCATATCTTCTTTTTTATCAAAAAAATCCGAACTCGAAAATTTGTGTCTTTCTTGATCATCATTTACTGAGAAGCTAGAAATATATCTTCTTTCGGTAGAAATAGAATGAATGTTTATTTGATCTTGATCCTTGTGGAACGAAAAAGGAACTACATTAAATTTGCATGAACCCCCCGATAATATCCACAAGTGGCTTGTTTTGGGTAAAAGATGTACATTACTATATTTAAATTCGGGCAAATGGGACACATCGGTACTCCAGTGCATTTCCCCCTCTAAGTCAGAATAAATATGTTTTCGAACCCTCTCTTTAAAATGAAAAGTGTATGTTCCCGCGCGAATCTCAGCAATCACTTGTTCTGATTTTACATATTGGCCATTTTGAACTAAAAGAAAACTTTTTGGTGGAATAGTTACCTCATGTAAAATATCCTCACTCTTAATAATTACATATAAGTCCATAGAACATAAAAAGGCAGGATGCCCATGACGCGTACGTGTAGGCTGAAGCAAATCCTCATTGAATTGGATTTTTCCATTAGAGGGGGCCCGTACATGTTCTGCAGTACCCCCCGTAAATACTCCACCGGTATGAAAAGTTCTTAATGTTAATTGAGTTCCTGGTTCTCCAATGGATTGCCCCGCAATAATACCTACAGCTTCTCCCAACTCAACCAGGTCGCCATGAGTGGGACTCCGACCATAACATAATCGACAGATCCAAGATGTACTCCTACAAGTAAAGGGAGTTCTAATATATATTGGTTGTGTTCGAAAAGTTATGAATTGGGTGACAAGCCCAATCCCAATATCTTGATTTCGAATGGCAATGGATCGTGGACCCATATATATATTGTCTGATAATACACGACCAATTAATGTTTGGATAAAAATTCTTTCTGGCAGTGTCCTATTTCGAGGACTTGCCAAAATGCCTAGGGTAGTGCCACAATCTGTTCTACGTACAACAATGTGTTGAACTACTTCAACAAGTCTGCGCGTAAGATATCCAGCATCTGATGTTCGTACAGCAGTATCTACAACCCCTTTTCGGGCTCCGTAGCAAGAAATGATATATTCTGTTAAAGACAGTCCTTCGCGTAAATTGCCTTGAATGGGTAAATCAATCATTTGCCCCTGGGGATCCGACATTAATCCTCTCATACCTACTAATTGATGTACTTGAGATGCATTTCCTCTAGCTCCTGAAAAAGACATTATATGGACTGGATTAAACGGGTCAGTCATCCTAAAATTAAGATTCATTTCTTGTCGCAAATATTCACTTGTAGCATACCATATCTCGATAGATTGGCGTAATTTTTCTACCGCGTGTACATTCCCAAAATGATGGTGTTTTTCCAAAATCAAACTTTGTTCTTCAGCATCTTGTACTAGCCATTCCTTAGAAGGTATTGTTAAAAGATCATCAATTCCTAATGAAATGGATATAGCAGTTGCTTGCTGAAAACCTAGAGTTTTTACTTGATCTAAGATATGTGATGTATATGCCATTCCAAAATGATCTATTAATCTGCTAATAAGTCGTTTAATGGCAGTTCCGTCTATCACTTTATTGTGAAATACCAGATTGGCCCGTTCTGCCATACGTACCTCCCTATTCCAATGAGTTGGATTCGACAATAGGTTTGAGTCAATGATTGGAAAACTTCCTTTTCTCGATCTTAAATTGCGCAGAAAGTCAGGTCAGGGACTCGAGTCCTAGTTGAACCGGAGAAACCAAAATTCAACCCCGCCCCGGTGTCATAGAATTTTTGAATTTAGCGACCATATGATTAGGTATAGGTATCATATAAGCAGGCCCGACAAAAACCTTGTATAGCTTCTTCCATTTCTCGATAAAGAGAAATATGACCAATAGTGGTTCGGATGTATATCCAAAGAATTTCTTTTTTTACACTTCTTATTATCAGATAGTGTCCATAAATCTCATGATAAGTACCCAAAGATTCATAGTGAACTTCGATGGGAGCTTCTCTTGAAGCAATAACGCGTTGATCTAGTCGCCACCGAAGCCACAAAGGACTATCTAAATTGATTCTTTTCTGCCGATAAGCTCCAATTGCATCATAGGAATTACAAAAAAAGAGTTCTTTTGTATACT